GTTCAATGGCTCCTCTACGTAATTCTTCTGAATTTCGAATAGTACTCAAGATCCTCTGTTTTCGCTTATCTAATAAATCATTTAATGAAAGTAGATTATTTTTCCATTCATTTCACAGCTATAATATCTCTTCCCGAACCAAACATGAATCTTTCGATTCATTTGGCTCTCACGCTCAATTGTTTCTTTTATCTTTTCTTTGATTGATGGGCATTCCCATATCTTTGAATGGAATGAGCCTATCCTCTCTTTTCTGTTCATATTCAAAGATATCGAAACTGATATCAGAATCTTAGGAGGACTCTTCAGACCAGACAAAAAATAAAAAATTGTCAGCAAAGTTGTTTCTTTATTTGTTCTTTATTTACAACTTATTTCCAAAAAGAAAAAAAAAAGATTTTAAAGAAGAAAGAATTCTATTCTTTCTTCTTTATATGCTATGAGAAATTAGATCAAAATTCTAATAGAATAGAAATAGAATTGAATATAATTCTGAACTTCATTACTTCATTCTCATTATTATTAGAATGAGATTTCGATTTTTTTCATCCAAAAAATTCTCTTTTTTATACAAAGAAATTTTATACAAATACAATACATAGGTCGTCGATTCGGCAGTGGATAAAAAAGGGGGGAAGATACCCATCTTTCCAGTTAATTGTTCAAATAATTTTATCCATATGAGTGTTCTACATCGGATAAATTCCCAATTATTCCTTTTTTATTTTTATCATTTTTAAACCAATTTTGGTACTAACGTAGCGGTAGAAAGAGTACCATGCTATGCTGTGCCTGGACTTCAAACAATTTATCTTTAACCATGTAAAAGACCTCAACATTATTGGTTGATAGAGAATCAAAGTTCATTTACCAATTAGTCACGAAATGCTATGGTTCTTACATATGATTTCTGAATGAAATCCAATTCCGAAGTAATTCGTCGAGATTGTGCACCCTTTGTTCCTATTTCTGCTATAAAGAATAATCCATAAATAGAAAGTGCAGCCGGTGAAATCCAACCTATTCTTGAAATACACAACTCGCACACACTCCCTTTCCAAAAAAAATCAAGACACCCAGCACTACGCTTAGATTTATTGGATTTGTTGCTAAAATATCGGTATTAAACTCGAAACTCCCAGCGGATGGCCAGTGCCCCGCGGAAACAAAAGAATCGGTTATATTTTTCATATGCTTTCACCTTATAGATAGGACTAACAAAGAACAGAGTTCTTTTTGTATCACTCCGCTTATTATTAATTTGAGAATTCTCAAATTTCTTAGTTATGGTTATGTTTTTATTCTTATTTTTTTTTTTTTTTTTACATTTTTCTTCTACGATGAAATGAAACATTAAACAAAAGGATTTGCAAATAAAAGAGCTAATGCCACGACCAGTCCATAAATTGTTAAAGCTTCCATAAAAGCCAGACTAAGCAATAAAGTACCTCGTATTTTACCCTCTGCTTCTGGTTGTCTCGCAATACCTTCTACAGCTTGGCCCGCAGCAGTACCTTGACCAACCCCAGGTCCGATAGAAGCAAGCCCTACAGCCAATCCAGCAGCAATAACGGAAGCGGCAGAAATAAGTGGATTCATGGTAAGTTCCTCGCACCAAAAAGAGAAATGGTTAATGATACAACCAACCAATGAATTAGTACTTAATCTACTTCTTTTTCTACTTCTACTTTTACTATTTACTTTACTACACTTATTTTTACTTTTTTGATCTTTATCACTAAAATATATCGGGTCGAAGTAGCTAAAAACTCCAAATGGAATTCAGAATATTACTGAATTTTCAGAACTACTTCGATATGCCGTTTTTCCTTTCTACCTTATGTAAATAGATATGTATACGGTTTTAGTCATTGCGTTTCCTTGTTTATAAGCTATTCTATTATTTCTCTTTCATTCAATTCACAATCACAGACAAAATAGAAAAAGGACTGATAGGGAATCCATCTAAATGCAGTGGGCTAGAAACAAAGAGATAGGGGTAATTACTATCTAACTAGTAAATAACATATACTTTTATTCTTCCATAACGTAAATCACCTGCACTTTTTCTTCTATGAAATCGTATTCTGTAACCATTTCTGTAACCATTCTTCGAAACATACACAAGGATTGATACTCATAGGCATTACATATACATATATGTAGTAGGATCCCCAACCCTTCTTTCTCTTCCAAATCCTGCAATATCATCTATCTTTCTTCATATATACATACATGTAGCTATTTGCATTTTCTTATCCAACCCAGTGGATTATATTGAACCCCCCGCATTGCTTAAATTTGGATAAGCTTCAAAAAAGACTATTTCGAAAGTTAGTCAATGATGACCCTCCATGGATTCACCTATATAAGCCGCAGCCAGAGTTGCAAAAATAAGAGCTTGAATACCACTTGTAAATAATCCAAGAAACATGACAGGTATAGGAACTACTGAAGGCACTAAAGAAACAAGAACAACAACCACTAATTCATCAGCCAATATATTCCCGAAAAGTCGAAAACTAAGAGATAAAGGTTTTGTGAAATCTTCTAAAATATTAATTGGTAAAAGTATTGGAGTTGGTTGAATGTATTTCCCGAAATATCCCAATCCTTTTTTGCTAAGACCCGCATAGAAATATGCCACTGACGTGGGTAAAGCTAAAGCAACAGTAGTATTTATATCATTCGTGGGCGCAGCTAACTCCCCATGAGGTAACTTTATGATTTTCCAAGGTAAAAGAGCACCTGACCAGTTAGAAACAAAAATAAATAGGAACATCGTTCCAATAAATGGAACCCAAGGACCATACTCCTCTCCAATCTGAGTTTTGCTCAAGTCTTGAATAAATTCAAGGACATATTCGAAGAAATTCTGACCGTCGGTCGGAATGGTTTGTGGATTCCGAACAGCTATGATGACTGAACCTAATAAGATAGCAATTACAACCCAAGAAGTGATAAGTACTTGGGCATGAATTTGTAAACCTCCTATTTGCCAATAGAAATGTTGGCCTACTTCTACACCTGATATATCGTATAACCCTTTAAGTGTTTTAATGGAACATGGTATAACATTCATATTGTCCTCTAACAGAAATCGAACTTCAAAAAAGTAATTATTTTGATTCAACCATCTCTTTCTCAATTAATCTATGTTCATTCATGAATTGAAGTTATGAATCGTATATTTCGGATACCGAGAAATCACATAAAAAAATACCAATCATTTGATCTTTTCAATATTATTCAATATTCAAAACATAGTTCAAACTCCAAAAGATGCAAACCAAAATAGTAACAATCAAAGAGAGTTCACCAAAAACAAACTAATCTTCTTCTTCTTAATGATAAGATTAATGATAAGATAATCAACCATTTTTTATATAACTAGAACGACCCTCACAAATTGCAGATACTAATTTGGTAAGAATCAATCGAATCGAAGCTATAGCATCATCGTTGGCCGGAATAGAAATATCTGCAAGATCTGGGTCACAATTTGTATCGATTAAACAAATCGTCGGAATACCCAAAATGACACATTCTCGAAGAACCGTATATTCTTCTTGCTGATCAACGATAATTACAATATCGGGCAATCCCGTCATATATTTGATCCCACCCAGATATGTTTGCAAGGTAGATAACTTTCTCTTCAACATTGCTGCATCTCCTTTGGGGAGACGATTGAGTTTCCCCATCTTTTGTTCTGCTCTTAAGTCCCGGAACTTCTGAAGTCTTGTTTCTGTAGTAGACCAATTCGTTAACATACCACCAAGCCATTTTTTATTAACATAATGACATCGAGCCCTTATTGCTGCTGATGCTACTAAATCCGCTGCTTTCTTTTTGGTGCCAACGATTAAGAATTTTTTTCCCCTGCTTGCTGCATCAAAAACTAAATCGCAGGCTTCTGATAAAAAACGAGCAGTTATAGTAAGATTTGTAATATGAATACCCTTACGCTTTGCAGAGATGTAAGGAGCCATTCTAGGATTCCATTTATTAGTACCATGACCAAAATGAACTCCTGCTTCCATCATTTCTTCCAAATTGATGTTCCAATATCGTCTTCCCATTTTTCCACACTTTCTCTTTTTCTTTTTCAAAGAGATTCAGTACCTTGTGAAATAAATAATTGTTCCGACGGAACCTTCTACCAGGATTGACCATTGATCTACGACCCAAACCACGAATTTCATTCTTTAGTATTTTTTATTTCATTGATTACGAAATCCATAATCGGACCAGAGAGTGAAAGTAAAAAGAATGAACCTCTTGTTAGGAATTAGTAAATTACATTACGTAAATGATTGGTCTGATGTCTCATGGAAAGTGTTTGGGGCACAAGAACAAAATAATTCTCTATGGTGTAACAAGATATCTCTCATTTCCAACTCGAATAGATTCTTACTTTTGATTTTCAAATGAATGTTTTTGTCTTGCTTTGAACGATGTACTAATTTTTTGAATCCGGTACCAACCGGTATAATCCCCCCCAGAACAACGTTCTCTTTCAGGCCTTTCAACCAATCAATACGACCTCGTAGAGCAGCTTTTGCTAAAACTCGAGCAGTTTCTTGAAAACTCGCTTCGGATATGAAACTTTGAGTATTCAGAGATGATTTCGTTATTCCCAATAAGATTGCCCGATAACAGATCGCTTCGTCCAAAACGCGCCCTGCTCGCTCTGCTCGCAACAATCCAATAAATTCCCCAGGTAAAAAAACATTAGACATTCCATCTTCTGAAACCAAAACTCTTGATGTTACTTGACGTACAATAATCTCTATATGTCTATTATGGATCTGTACCCCCTGGGATCGATAAACCTTTTGGATCTTATTAACCAAAGAGATACGACTTTGGGCTATGGTTAGTTCAGCTCCAATCAAGAATACCCAGGGGATCCCAAGAATCCTTCGGATACGTTCGTCCCAACCTTGAACTCTTCTTTCGAGGTTCATCGATATTGAATCAATTGAACGAACTTCTAAGATTTGTTCCACTTTTGGAAGACCTTGCGTTATGTCACCAGATCTCGATTTTTCATATATAAATGTAATTAATGTATCTCCTTCATAAAAGGTTTCCCCATAATGGCCATGAACAGTTGCTCCTGGAGTGACCAAATAGGGCTTAGCTGATCTTATAACAAAAGAGTCAACATGAACAATTAAAATTTGACCAGATTTTTTTATGCGTGATCCGTATTTAAATAGACATACATTTTCACAAAGGAATTGTCCAAGGCTAATTATTGTCCATGCCTCTTCACAAGAATCGTGATGGAGAAAACACCAATTCAAATGGAATGAATTCCAAATGATGTTACTGCATGGATCGGGATTATAAATCCTACTATTTTCATCTAGGAAACAGTATTGAAATGGAAGTACTTGAAGCACTTGGAAAGTCTGTTGAAAATTCTCAAGTAAAAAATCTTTCTTTAAAAAGACTTGATTATAAGTTCTTAAATAGTAAGATGAACAAAAATCTACTATTTTAGGCACAATAGTACCTAAAGGACCCAACAAATCCCTAATTGGAGTCATGGGATCCGATTCTTTTGTCGCATTATTATATCTCGAAGTATTGAAGGGGCCAATTCGAGAACAATTGGATGATGACAAAATTAGGAAAGATTGGCATTCCTTATTTCGATTCAACAACGTACCAAGAGTTTCCTGATGTTGGGGAAATGATTGAATCTTCACCTTGAAATCAAAAGGATTGATATGGGTACGATCTAATCCATTATTGGAAATAAATCCCGAACCTGCCATATCATACCTTTTTACGGTATACGAAATAGTGGACTTTACTAACTCAATTCGGATGAAATCACGAAGCAGATCATTTGTCCTTATTTCAACAAAAGAAGCATGAACCTCTTCTTCTATAGAACTCTTTTTTTCTTGGTCCCAAGTCAATACTAAGCAAGCCCGAACTAATTGAATACTTGTGTGAGAAATTCCTCGAATTGACTTGCCATTTCCATAAAGTATATAATTGACAATTCGAAGTTGAACATTATCCTTTTCCTGCAAGAGATCCTGAGAGAAAAGTGTTGCTAAATTTATCCCATCAGCTATTTCATATGTGACTACGGGCCGAACCAAAACAAAATACTTTTTTTTGGTAGGTGTAATCCGTTGGACATAGATCCAATTTTTCAATTTTTTTGATCCTTTAGAATCTTTTTTTTCCATTCCTGGTGGTATCAAAATGCCACTGTGCCTAGATATTTTATCCACCTCTCCAGAAAAATGAATATCTCCAGAAAAGATTTTCAGTTCCATACTCTTTTTTTTTCTCTCCACTCGGACTAATCCACCTACTCGACTTCTTATATTTCTATTTAAAGCAAGTCGTGTATCTACTCCAACGATACTATTGTTCCGGACCATTATGGGCGAAGATCCGGGTAAGATATGCACTTCCTCGGGAATGAAAAAAAATCGATCTACTTTCATCTGCATTTGGTATTTCGGACTAAATTCTTTTGCTCCTCGATACTCAATCAAATCCTCTTTTTTTACGATTGAATCTACTTCGACAATCCCATATTTAGTAATTCCCGAACTGCTTCTTCTGTATCGCGGATCATCAAAAGAAGCAAGAATACTATTTCTACGTAAAATACCATTTATAGGTATTTTAATCGAAATACCAAAACAGGGTATTAGTTTCTTTTCTTGTTCTTTATCATATTGTAAGGGAATCACAAATCTATTTCTTCGCTTTTTTGCCAAGGAATTCTCTTGACGAATAGAAGTAGAAGGCTCTATGAGATTCCAATGACCCTTGGATATGATTCGATAAGGTTTTGAAAAGCCAAGAATTTCCCTATCTTTTTTAACAAGAGTCTCCAACAATTTATGTCTTACTTGATCATTAGTCAGTGAGAGATGAAAGATATATCTTTCTTCGAGATAAAAAGAATTAGCATTCATTTGATCTTGATCCTTGTGGAGTGAAAAAGACACTATATTGGATCTGCATAGACCTCCTGCTAATATCCATAAATGACTTGTTTTTGGTAATAGATGAACATTACTATATGGATATTCGGGCGCATGATAGCCATCAGTACTCCAGTGCATTTCTCCTTCTGACTCAGAATAAATATGTTTTCGAACCCTCTCTTTAAAATGAAAAGTGGACGTTCCGGCACGAATCTCGGCAATCACTTGTTCTGATTCTACATATTGATCATTTTGAACTAAAATCAAGCTTTTTGTTGGAATTTTCACATTATGTAGAATATCTCGACTCTCAATAGTTACATACAAGTCTATAAAACATAGAAAAGCAGGATGCCCATGACGGGTACGTGTGGGATGAACCAAATCCTCATCAAATTTTATTTTTCCATTAGAGGGAGCTCGTACATGTTCGGCAGTACCACCTGTGAATACTCCGCCGGTATGAAAAGTTCTTAATGTTAGTTGAGTCCCCGGTTCCCCAATTGATTGACCCGCAATAATACCTACG